GATTCTTTTTTTTTTTTATTATTATTTTCTTTCTTATTTAGTTATTATAAATTAATAATTAATATATTATTAATATAGTATAAAATATTAATTATTAATATATTATAAATATTTATTATAATTAAAATAAATTATAAAATTATATAAAATTAGAAATCAAATTTTCGAATTTCTAATTTTTTCTTTTATAGTTATACTTTTTTTATCTTACCGCTCTCAATCTTAGGAGAAAGACACTCAGGATACAAAGAAAAAAAAATTATTGAAATAAATCTACGCTTGTTGAAGGTGAAGTTTGTAAATAAAACAAGCCCTTCTGTCGTGTATCCCCGATTAATGCAGCCTCAGATGCTTCAATTGTCGATTCTAGAGTATTGAGCGAAAGGTTACACCTATGATGGGTTGGTTAGGTCAAACCTACTCCACTAGTACCAATAGGAGGCATAGGGGAAGAGGCACTACTCCTAGGAATCAACAACACGAAAACTTTGTTATAAATTATCCCTTTTCTTTATCAGGATCGGGACTAACAAGAATGGTTGGGACAACAAACATCCATCTCGTTCGTGTTTTGGATACCCATATAACCATCGAAGACTGTTGAAGTGACTAATTTCTGGAAATTAAGAGGCGTTGAAGACAAAGAAATTGTTGGAGTCATCCTTTTTTATCTAGTACCAACATGCTTGATGTTAAGGAAAGTTTTTTTACAAGAAGGTTGGCTAGAGATTTCTTGTAAAAACACTAGTCCCACTCAGTTTATAATGAGACTATTTCAATCTTTGTGGATTCCATGTATTATTCTCATTATGCACATAAAGGAGGAGCCGTATGAGATGAAAATCTCATGTACGGTTCTGAAACGGAGATTCTTTGAATCGAACGACGGCCGTAACGGATGTCGGCTCAATCCGAAGGAAATTATGCAGAAGCTTTACAGAATTATTATGAAGCTATGCGATTAGAAATCGATCCCTATGATCGAAGTTATATACTCTATAACATAGGCCTTATCCACACAAGGAACGGAGAACATACGAAAGCTTTGGAATATTATTTTCGGGCACTAGAGCGGAACCCATTCTTACCACAAGCTTTTAATAATATGGCCGTGATCTGTCATTACGTGCGACTATCTCCACTATAGAAAGGGAAAGAAAGAGCAAATCCGTTAATAAATACTAGAAAAAAGAGGCTTGCTACATATGTATCGTCCAAAACAACGATTTTTATCAGCTGTAGTAAAGAAATACACTTCATAGGCGTGGAAATATGACGAAATCGGTATGCCTAGATACTTTATTCTATGGATAAAGGATCTAATTGAAACGGAAGCGCCGTAAAGATCAATTCGCGAGATTTTGGGCCGATACAATAAGAACTGCTTACTTATGTCATGATATGAGATAAAAGTTAGGAATCCACTTATGTAATAGAGCGGATCCCCTAAGGTATTGAGCAGCGGTGTAGCATCAGATCCCAACGATAGTAAGTCTTTTCCTTCTTATGAAGAAAGTCTTTTTCAAAGATTCTATATAAATTTATATACGAAACCGAGATAGTTACCTTTCAGAAAATTCTAATGATAGCGGAAATGCCTATGCTTTATGAAGGTGGGAGAAAAGATAAAACTGATTAAATCATTAATCAAAATTCAAGTTTGAAACTCATAACCTCTTTTGGTTAACTCGAGAGAAAAAAATGGGATACTAAAAGAATTTGACTGCTGAGCCGTATGAGGTCGGAAACTCTCAAGTACGGTTCTAAGGGAAGGAATTTACCCGCCTATTCCGACCGGGGAGAACAGGCCATTCGACAAGGAGATTCTGAAATTGCGGAGGCTTGGTTCGACCAAGCTGCCGAGTATTGGAAACAGGCTATAGCGCTTACTCCTGGTAATTATATTGAAGCGCAGAATTGGTTGAAGATCACAAGGCGTTTCGAATAAGAACACTATTTTATTCTAACTATTTTTTTTTTTATTTGTTATTTTGTTATAAAGAATAATGAATTGTTTATGAATTGTTTGTTGTCTCTATCAGTATCAGTCAAATAAAACGGATCATTTCTCTGGGAAGAACCAATCAAAAAATTTCATTATATCCCTTCTCCTTCTAAGATCGTTCTATTTCGTCTGTTATTTCGTAGGGATAAACGATATACAAATAAGTTAGAGAATCTATTTCTTTTCTGCTATTACTAATAATAACTAATATACTAATAATAACTAATATACTAATAATAACTAATATACTAATAATAACTAATAAAAGTAAAAGAGACCCTCGAATGACTAAATAGAAATACTGGTATGTCTCTTAGTAATGACTAATGACTGTTCCCACGGTTTGGAATTAAAACATAAAGTGTCTCCATTTAGGAACTTCTAATTGAGATATGAATACATTAGGTTGCACAAAAAAAATTGCGTCAATTCAACCCCCCCCCAAAAAAATTTATAAGATTAAAAAGGTCCGTTAAGCGCCCCACGGCTATGTCA